TAAATCAATAGTTCAAGTCACACACTCCCATAATCCATCCTCTCTTCAGAAAATTCACTTCAACTATTCGTATCAAATAAGGAATACAATACTTCCGAGTTGAAGAGAAGTATCCAAAAAACATGTCTTATTTTTTCAATAATCCATATTTGTAGCAATGAAATACTATTGTCCTCCCCGATATATGATCAATTACAAATATCTATGATATGTCTTCTCTATAAAGGACCGGAAATACCTTGCTTACGTATCATTGGAAAGTGCATTAACATAAATACGGCAGTAAGGAGAGGCAATACAAAAGTGTGTAAACTATAAAAACGAGTTAAAGTGGATTGGCCCACACTAGCACTTCCACGTAATAACTCTACTAAAGGCGATCCTATTACAGGAATAGCTTCAGGTACGCCTGTCACAATTTTTACTGCCCAATAACCAATTTGGTCCCGAGGTAAGGAATAACCAGTTACACCAAAAGATGCAGTCAATACAGCCAAAACCACACCCGTAACCCAAGTTAATTCGCGAGGTTTTTTAAATCCACCTGTGAGATACACACGAAATACATGCAGGATCATCATGAGAACCATCATACTTGCTGACCATCGATGAACTGATCGGATTAACCAACCAAAGTTGGCCTCAGTCATGATGTATTGAACAGAGGAAAAAGCCTCTGTAACGGTTGGACGATAGTAAAAAGTCATAGCAAAACCCGTAGCTACTTGTACTAGAAAACAAGTAAGTGTGATCCCCCCTAAACAATAAAATATGTTGACATGAGGAGGAACATATTTACTAGTTATATCATCTGCAATCGCCTGAATTTCAAGACGTTCCTCAAACCAATCATATACTTTATTGAGATAGGTAACCCAATGGAACTCCCCCTCTGAGAACCGTATATGAGAATTTCATCTCGTACGGCTCAAGCGGAAACACACAAATACTGATTTCAACGGATATCTAATAGAAAGTTAAAAACTTCATTAACCACTTGATTCGATTTGCCTCGAAGATACGAAGTAACAAAAATCCGGAATCTCTTCTTTGTGATGATAATGCCAAAAAATATCAAGTTGGCTCATCTGTCTTTCTTTATGTTGATCGTTACAGGCCTCTTGAATCTTCTCTTCCCTATTTTTTATTTGTTATTTGATTTATTGTTTTTTTGTGCGTACTGCGGATTTACTCTTGTTTTACTATTGATAGGAATTCTCTTGTTGAGACCCTATGAATCAATTGAAACCTCAGATTCATACTAGAACCACGATGATTTAGCCTCAAGCTAAACTCAAAGGTTCTCCTGAGTAAGAACCTTTGATGATCACTTATTGAATGAATGGATGTAATGACTCAACAAAATCTAGAGAAAGAGTTATCCTTCGGTCAAAATAAATCTGAAGGAATAAAATTCGTTTGATTTAGGAAATACCTATTTGAATTTTTTTTGAGTCCGGTTGCGAGGTCTGAATAAATAGTAGGTATGAATCATAGTTCAAATATTTCTTTTCTTGATCTATTCTATATATTCCGTGCCCCAGATACTAGAATAAATATCCGACGAGGTAGAATCATCTTGATAGAGATAACAGGTCCATTCTATGTATTATCAATAGGATCAATTATAACAAGTCACACACTCATATTCCGGAAATACCAAAACAAATAAATTCCACGGTCGAACTACCAGAATAGAATGGTCTAGAAATCCAAGTCTAAAGTAATTTTTTCTTTGATTGAAAGACTAGGACTTCATAGTTCTTATAAACCTAACTCATTGAAATTCCATCCAGTAAAACGGAAGAATTATAAATTTCCAAAATAATAGATAGGAATATCGCAAATAGAGCCATTGCGACCCCCATAAGTGGTGTAGTCCCCCATCCCGGAGCTACTTTACCATATTCCGAATTCAATGGTTTCAATAAATCCCCTACAGTAGTTCGTCTTGGCCCAGATCTAGAACTATCCTCAACGGTTTGTGTAGCCATAAATCCTATTTAATGATTGGTTGAGATCTGTTGACTTTGTATACTATTCCGTTGTAGTTGTAAATAAACGATCTTATCGTAGATCCATTGTGATCTTGAAATTATCTAAAAATGGAAACAGCAACCCTAGTCGCCATCTCCATATCTGGTTTACTTGTAAGCTTTACTGGGTACGCCTTATATACCGCTTTTGGGCAACCCTCTCAACAACTAAGAGATCCATTCGAAGAACACGGGGACTAGTTGAAGTAATGAGCCTCCCATATTGGGAGGCTCATTACTTCAATTAAATTATTTCGAAAGGTTATTTCATTTTTTTAGTCGGAACCTTAGGTGGTTCTCGAAAAAAGATAGCGAAAAAAATTATCCCTAAAGTCGAGACTAAAAGGAATGTATAAACCAATGCTTCCATGGATTCGATCGTGGTTTACAATTATAGCTTCCACACCTATTCATTTGGGATCATTTACCATATCATATAAAGAAAGAAAAAAAGTCAAAGAAAAGATGGTGATTCAAGTCAAGATTTCTCTGATACCCAATGTCAAATAAAAAAAAAATAGAGGCGAAAGATACCACAACAATGTCGTATCAGACTACTTGTCTCCTTGTAGTTGGATCTCCAAGTTTTTGGAATGCTCCAAATTCCACTTGAGCATCCAAATCTGGATCAATACCAGCAAAAACATCTCTGAACAAGGTTCTAGCGCCATGCCAAATGTGTCCGAAAAAGAAGAGCAAAGCAAACGTAGCATGCCCAAAAGTGAACCAACCCCTTGGACTGCTACGAAAAACACCATCGGATTTCAAAGTAGCCCGATCTAATTCAAAAATTTCACCTAATTGGGCACGTCTAGCATATTTTTTCACAGTAGCAGGATCAGAATAACTTACTCCATTAAGTTCGCCACCATAGAACTCAACAGTAACACCTACTTGTTCAACACTATACTTTGATTCTGCCCTTCTAAAAGGAACATCAGCTCTCACAATTCCGTCTTCATCTACCAAAACTACCGGAAATGTTTCAAAAAAAGTAGGCATACGACGTACAAAAAGCTCGCGCCCGTCTTTATCTCTAAAGACGGGGTGTCCTAACCATCCAACAGCAATTCCATCCCCATTGTCCATTGAGCCTGCTCTGAATAATCCCCCCTTTGCCGGATTATTACCAATATAATCATAAAAAGCTAATTTTTCGGGAATTTTAGACCAAGCTTCCGATAAACTAAGATTTTCGGCTAGCCCGACACTAACTCTTCGATATATTTCTTGCTGAAAGTATCCCTGATCCCACTGATAACGAGTAGGACCAAATAATTCGATTGGGGTAGTTGCTGAACCATACCACATAGTTCCAGCAACAACAAAAGCTGCAAAAAAAACAGCAGCGATACTACTGGAAAGTACAGTTTCAATATTGCCCATACGTAATCCTTTGTATAGACGTTGAGGCGGACGAACACTAAGATGGAATAGGCCCGCTAATATGCCCAATGTACCCGCTGCAATATGATGAGAGGCTATTCCTCCCGGAACAAAAGGATCAAAACCTTCCGCGCCCCACGCTGGATTTACAGATTGTACTTTTCCAGTTAGTCCATAAGGATCGGACACCCATATTCCAGGACCATACAAACCTGTTACATGAAATGCGCCAAAGCCAAAGCAAGCTACCCCTGAGAGAAATAAATGAATTCCAAAGATCTTGGGCAAATCCAAAGAAGGTTTTCCCGTACGTTCATCACAGAATATTTCTAGGTCCCAATATACCCAATGCCAGATAGCTGCCAAGAAGCACAAACCGGAAAACACTATGTGTGCCCCTGCCACACCTTCATAACTCCAAATACCCGGATTTGTTATAGTTCCTCCTGAAATACTCCAACCACCCCACGAATTGGTTATTCCTAAACGAGTCATGAAGGGTATAACGAACATACCTTGTCTCCACATCGGATCAAGAACGGGATCAGAGGGATCAAAAACCGCTAATTCATATAAAGCCATTGAACCAGCCCAACCAGAAACTAGAGCTGTATGCATTATATGAACAGAAAGCAATCGACCGGGATCATTCAATACGACAGTATGAACACGATACCAAGGTAAACCCATGGAAATACCTCTTTATCAAAGAAAAATAGACACTATGCCGCTTTATTTTATCGCATTGGAAAAGACTATATATACTAACCATGTACCTAACCTTTTCAGTAGATTCCGTATCAGAAAGGATTAATATTTATTCCATTCCATTGAAAATAACGTGAAAATAACGGAACAATTTTGTTCGTAAGAACAAAGAGAAGCAGATCTATTCTATACCCGATAAGTACCAATACGCAATGGGAGGATTGGTCCCATTTTTGGGAAACGAATGGATAGATACTTGTTTATCATTCGAACGATCGATTTCTTCGTTCCAATTTTTTCTTTATTCATTCTGTCTTACTCTATAAACTTTCCAATCTATGTATCAAATAGAATAAAGATAAAAAAGGGATGAAGACAATAAACCATTGATTGTTACGTTTCCATATTAAAGTGAAGTATAGTACTCAATTTTTTTATTTAATTTAATGCCCATTGGTGTTCCAAAAGTACCTTTTCGGAGTCCTGGAGAGGAAGATGCGGTTTGGATTGACGTATAGTGCGACTTGTCAGACATATTGGGTCATATGGGATTTACCCGTTCTCTCCCCTGATCGAGATATCCTCTGTTTCGCCCAAGAGATATTGTATTGAGTGAGGCATCAATCAATCATTCGGAGCGTGAAGTGCAATTAGATCAATTTATTTTATATTGGGGATCAATATTATCAATTTAGAAGAATTTATGGTTTACTTGGACTGATAAAATAAAGTATCCAGGCTCCGTTCAGAAAATACCAAATCGATAACAAATTGTTAATATAATATATGTATGATTACCACTTGTATCATAAATGATTCTTATACCTACTATTACTATAGTAGTGATAGTAGTGATCCCAAATTGCCGAC